TTGCAGATGAATCTACAAAAAGAATTTAATTGTGTCAACCGAAAACTTAACATTATTATCACAAGAATTGCAAAACCTTACGGAAGCCCTACTATTCTTGCAGAATTTATAGCCGGTCAATTAAAGAATAGAGTTTCTTTTCGAAAAGCAATGAAAAAAGCTATTGAATTGACTGAACAAGCAGATACAAAAGGAATTCAAGTACAAATTGCAGGGCGTATTGACGGAAAAGAAATTGCGCGTGTCGAATGGATCAGAGAAGGTAGGGTTCCCCTACAAACCATTCGAGCTAAAATCGATTATTGTTCCTATACAGTTCGAACTATCTATGGAGTATTAGGCATTAAAATTTGGATATTTATAGACGGGGAATAATAAACCTTTACTTGTCTTTCCCTTCGATCCAGCGATGGGACAAAAAAAAGAGAAATTCGTTCCTTTTTCTTTTTCTGTTCAATCAAAACCAAAACGAACAATTTTTAATTCTATAGGGTTGAATAAAAATTCGATTGACCTTTTGAAATAATTGCTATGCTTAGTGTGCGACTCGTTGGTTTTTTAGAATTAGATAAAAAAAAGACGAGCCTCTTAGTATAAACTAATAACTTAACTATACAACTAATAACCAACTCATCACTTCGCATTATCTGGATCCAAAGAACCAGTCAAGATATGATATATCGATCATATCACTGTAGCAACTGAAAGATTTTTTGCATAAACAAACAAAAGAAAAAGAAATCTGATTCTACGCCGATTCCAAGTTGTGAAGCGAAATAGAGAAGAAAGATGTGGATAAATGGAAGGGTGAAAGAAAGGGAGAAAAAAACAAAACCAATGATAAAAAATTCCATACAATATGTAAGGTCTATGAGTCATCTCATAAAATAAAAAGCAGTGTAATAAAGCATTAATACGGATTCGTAAAAAATAAAATGAATCTGTTCCTAGAACAAAAAAAATAAGAGCTTCGAGCCAATAAAGACTAAGAAAATTGGCTCAAGAACAAATTTCATTATGAGCTCCATTGTAGAAATCCGACCTAACCATTAAGTAAGAAGCGATGGGAACGATGGAACCTGTGAATCCAAATCTATTGAAAACAGATTCATTGATCGGGATGGCGAAACAAACCATAGACAAATTCATTCATCTGTTGGGAAAAGTCATGAGCTAACCCTACAACTGAAATAGCGACGAAAAGAGTAAATATTCGCCCGCGAAAACTTTATTTTCTTGGATTGATAATTTTTGGTCAATCCAATAGTATAGGATAAAATAAAAGGCAAAACAAAATAAAGATTCGTTAGAACATTATAAAAATAAAAAAGAATACAATATTTCAAAATTTAAAATAGAAATATTAATATGTTTAGTTATATAAAAAAACAAGATATAGAAATCAATAATAAAATAGTAAAAGTTTGTATTATTCGCGAGGAGCTGGATGAGAAGAAACTCTCATGTCCAGTTCTGTAGTAGAGATGGAATTAAGAACCAAGCATCAATTATAACCCCAAAAGAACCAGATTCCGTAAACAACATCGAGGAAGAATGAAGGGAATATCTTATCGAGGTAATCATATTTCTTTCGGTAAATATGCCCTTCAGGCACTTGAACCTGCTTGGATCACGTCTAGACAAATAGAAGCAGGTCGACGAGCAATGACACGAAATGCACGCCGCGGTGGAAAAATATGGGTACGTATATTTCCAGACAAACCGGTTACAGTAAGACCCGCAGAAACACGTATGGGTTCGGGGAAAGGATCCCCTGAATATTGGGTAGCTGTTGTTAAACCAGGTCGAATACTTTATGAAATGGGCGGAGTCACAGAAAATATAGCCAGAAGAGCTATTTCAATAGCATCGTCCAAAATGCCTATACGAACTCAATTCATTATTTCGGGATAAAAAAATACGAATCAAAGGAAATAGGTCTTGGGGATAAAAAAACAATCGCAGGTGCCGGTTTCTTTCTTTGGACAAACAATATTTCTTTTTTTCTTCGCCCTTTTGCATTGAAAGAATAGATTCTAAAAAAATGATATGATTCAACCTCAGACCCTTTTGAATGTAGCGGATAACAGCGGGGCTCGAGAATTGATGTGTATTCGAATTATAGGAGCTAGCAATCGTCGATATGCTCATATCGGTGACGTTATTGTTGCTGTGATCAAAGAAGCAGTGCCAAATATGCCCCTAGCAAGATCAGAAGTGGTCAGAGCTGTAATTGTACGTACTTGTAAAGAACTCAAACGCGATAACGGTATGATAATACGATATGATGACAATGCTGCGGTTGTCATTGATCAAGAAGGAAACCCAAAGGGAACTCGGGTTTTTGGCGCGATTGCCCGGGAATTGAGACAGTTAAATTTTACTAAAATAGTTTCATTAGCTCCGGAGGTATTATAAAATGAGACCATCATATGGTTAAAGTAAGGTATTTGAAAGAAAGAGATTAAGAGATATATTCAGATTTTTTAGTAGATTGTGTGTCACGCATATGCCTTTAAGAATTCAAATTCATAAAAAAATAAGTAAAAAAACAAGAAAGACATGTTGATTATATCAAAATTTGGGAGCACCAAGAATTTTAATTCATCATGGGTAGGGATACTATTGCTGACATAATAACCTCTATACGAAATGCTGATATGGATAGAAAAAGAGTGGTTCGAATAGCAGCTACTAATATCGCTGAAAATATTGTTAAAATACTTTTACAAGAAGGTTTTATCGAAAACGTGAGAAAACATCAAGAAACCAAAAAGGATTTTTTGGTTTTAACCCTACGGCATAGAAGGAATAGGAAAAGGCCCTATAGAACTATTTTAAATTTAAAACGCATCAGTCGGCCTGGTCTACGAATCTATTCTAACTACCAACGAATTCCTAGAATTTTAGGTGGGATGGGAATTGTAATTCTTTCCACTTCTCGAGGTATAATGACAGACCGAGAGGCCCGACTAGAAAGAATTGGCGGAGAAGTTTTGTGTTATATATGGTAATCCTTCTAATATCCGAATTGGATCCGAAACTTATTATTCGTGAAAAAAAAAAAAAGAAAAGAGGCGGGTTGTCTAATATGGTTCCTCCTCCATCAGTTGATACTTCAAGGAGGCTTTACCTGGAATGAAAGAACAAAAATGGATTCATGAAGGTTTAATTACTGAATCCCTTCCCAATGGTATGTTCCGGATTCGCTTAGATAATCAAGATATAATTCTAGGTTATGTTTCAGGAAAGATCCGACGTAGTTTTATACGAATACTGCCAGGCGATAGAGTCAAAATTGAAGTAAGTCGTTATGATTCAACCAGAGGACGTATAATTTATCGACTTCGCAATAAGGATTCGAAAGATTAGGTGTTTTTATCAACTTCAACATTCCTTCCGTGGGAATATTTTTCCAGAAGAAAAATGTAAAGAAACCTATTTTCTTCCAAAAAGTAGATTCAGAATTAAGATGAGGAATGCCAAATATGAAAATAAGAGCTTCTGTTCGTAAAATTTGTGAAAAATGTCGACTAATCCGTAGGCGGGGACGAATTATAGTAATTTGTTCCAACCCAAGACATAAACAAAGACAGGGGTAATCAGACTTGTTAAAATACCCGACGGAAAAGTCAAAAGAGGGATCTTTTTTGACACGAAATGGATATATCCATATATCTCTGACTCATATTTATGAGATGAAAAAATATGGCAAAAGCTATACCGAGAATTGGTTCACGTAGGAATGGACGTATTGGTTCACGTAAGAATACACGTAGAATACCAAAGGGGGTTATTCATGTTCAAGCAAGTTTCAATAATACTATTGTGACTGTTACCGATGTACGGGGTCGAGTGGTTTCTTGGTCCTCTGCCGGTACTTGTGGATTCAAGGGCACAAGAAGAGGCACACCGTTTGCTGCTCAAACCGCAGCGGGAAACGCTATTCGTACAGTAGTGGATCAAGGTATGCAACGAGCAGAAGTCATGATAAAAGGACCCGGTCTCGGAAGAGACGCGGCATTACGCGCTATTCGCAGAAGTGGTATACTATTAACTTTCGTTCGGGATGTAACCCCTATGCCACATAATGGCTGTAGACCTCCGAAAAAACGACGTGTGTAGAAATCAAAATTGAAGAGATTTCAAGAGAAACAAGAGAAAAAAATGATTCAATGATCCGATCAAATAATAGTACTATGGTTCGAGAGAAAGTAACAGTATCTACTCGGACACTACAATGGAAGTGTGTTGAATCAAAGGCAGACAATAAGCGTCTTTATTATGGACGCTTTATTCTGTCTCCACTTATGAAAGGTCAAGCTGACACAATAGGTATTGCGATGCGAAGAGCTTTGCTTGGAGAAATAGAAGGAACATGTATCACACGTGCAAAATCTGAGAAAATACCACACGAGTATTCTACCCTAGTAGGTATTCAAGAATCGGTCCATGACATTTTAATGAATTTGAAAGCAATTGTATTGAGAAGTAATCTATATGGAACTTGCAACGCGGCTATTTGTGTCAGGGGTCCTGGATCTGTAACTGCTCAAGATATAATCTTACCGCCTTATGTAGAAATCGTTAACAATACACAGCATATAGCTAGCTTGACGGAACCAATTGAGTTGTGTATTGGATTACAAATAGAGAGGAATCGCGGATATCTTATAAAAACGCCAAATAACAACTTCCAAGGCGGAAGTTATCCTATAGATGCTGTATTCATGCCTGTTCGAAACGCCAATCACAGTATTCATTCTTATGGGAATGGGAATGATAAACAAGAGATACTCTTTCTTGAAATATGGACAAACGGAAGTTTAACTCCCAAAGAAGCACTTCATGAAGCCTCCCGGAATTTGATTGATTTATTTATTCCTTTTTTACATACAGAAGAAGAAAACTTACATTTAGCGGACAATGAACACACGGTTCCTTTACCCCCTTTTACCTTTCATGAGAAATTGGCTAAACTAAGAAAAAACAAAAAAAAA